GGTTGTGGATACCGCTGTACGAACATCAGATGCTGGCTACCTGACGCGCCGGCTTGTTGAAGTAGTTCAACACATTGTTGTACGTAGAACGGATTGTGGCACCACCCAAGGGTTTTCAGTGAGTCCTCTAAATGGGATGATGTCGGAAAAAGTTTTTATTCAAACATTGATTGGGCGTGTACTAGCAGACGATATATATATGGGCCCGCGATGCATTGCCATTCGAAATAAAGATATTGGTATTGGACTTGTCAATCGATTCTTAACCTTTCGAATACACCCAATATCTATTCGAACTCCCTTTACTTGTAGGAGTATATTTTGGATCTGTCGATTCTGTTATGGACGGAGTCCTACTCATGGCGACCTGGTCGAATTGGGCGAAGCTGTAGGTATTATTGCGGGTCAATCTATTGGAGAACCGGGTACTCAACTAACATTACGAACTTTTCATACTGGTGGAGTATTCACTGGGGGTACTGCAGAACACGTACGAGCCCCCTCTAATGGAAAGATCCAATTTAATGAGGATTTGGTTCATCCCACACGTACACGTCACGGACATCCTGCTTTTCTGTGTTATATAGACTTGTATATAACTATTGAGAGTGAAGACATTCTACATAATGTGAATATTCCACCTAAAAGTTTTCTTTTAGTCCAAAATGATCAATATGTAGAATCCGAACAAGTGATTGCTGAGATTCGGTCAGGAACATACACTTTAAATTTTAAAGAGAAGGTTCGAAAACATATTTATTCTGATTTAGAGGGAGAAATGCACTGGAGTACCAATGTGTACCATGCATCTGAATTTACATATGGTAATGTTCATTTCTTACCAAAAGCAAGCCATTTATGGATATTAGCAGGAGGGTCGTGCAGATCCAGTGTAATCCCTTTTTCGCTTCACAAAGATCAAGATCAACTGAACATTGATTCGCTTTCTGTGGAACGAAGATATAGTTCTAACCGCTCAGTGACTAATGAGCAAGTGAAACATAAACTCTTTCGTTCGGATATTTCTGGTAAAAAAGAAGGCAATCTTCCTGTTTATTCAGAATTAAATCAAATCATATATACTGGTCGTTGCAATATACTATATCCTGCTATTCTCTATCAGAATTCGAATTTATTGTCAAAGAGGCGAAGCAATAGATTCATCATTCCATTCCAGTCGATTCAAGAACGAAACAAAGAAACAACGCTCTATTCAGATTCCGATATCTCGGTTGAAATACCCATAAATGGTATTTTCCGCAGAAAGAGTATTCTTGGTTATTTCGATGATCCTCAATACAGAAGAAACAGCTCAGGAATTACTAAATATGGGACTATGGAGGTGCATTCAATCGTAAAAAAAGAGGATTTGGTTGATTATCGAGGGGCAAAAGAATTTAAGCCAAGATACCAAATGCAAGTAGATCGATTTTTTTTCATTCCCGAGGAAGTACATATTTTGCCTGGATCTTCTTCCATAATGGTGCGGAATAATAGTATCATTGGAGGAGATACACTAATCACTTTAAATATAAGAAGCCGAGTAGGCGGATTGGTCCGAGTGGAGAGAAAAAAAAAAAGGATTGAACTTCAAATATTTTCTGGAGATATTTATTTTCCTGGAGAGACAGATGGGATAGTCCGACACAGCAGCATCTTAATACCACCAGGAGCGGGAAAAACAAATTCGAAGGAATCAAAAAAGAAATGGAAAAATTGGATTTATGTCCAAGGGATCACACCGACCAAGACAAAGTATTTTGTTTTGGTTCGACCTGTAGAAACATATGAAATAGCAGACGGTATAAATTTATCAACACTTTTTCCTCAGGATCCCTTGCAGGAAAGGGATAACATGAAATTTCGAGTTGTCAATTATATTCTTTATGGAAATGGCAAAGTCCTTTTTGGAATTCCTGACACAAGTAGTCAATTAGTTCGAACTTGTTTAGTATTGAATTGGAACCACGATAAAAAGGGTTCTTCTATCGGGGAGGCCCATGTTTCCTTTGTTCAAGTAAGGACAAATGATCTGATTCGAGATTTTATAAGAATCGACTTAGTCAACTCCCCCCTTTCGTATACCGGAAAAAGGAACGATTCAGCCGGTTCATGGTTGATCTATAATACTGGATCAAGGCGCACCTATATCAATCCGTTTTATTCCAAGGCATGGATTCAACAACCCCTTATCCAAAATCAAGTAACTATTCGTACCTTGTTGAATAGAAATAACGAATATCAATCTTTGATAATTTTGTCATCATCCAATTGTTTTCGAATGGGGCCATTTAACAGTGTAAAATATCACAATGGAATAAAAGAAACACTTAAAAGAGACCCCCCCATAGTTTCAGTTAGTAAATTGAAATCATTGGGTTCCTTAGGAACAGCCCTTCCAATTATGAATTTTTACCATTTACTAACCCATAATCAAATCTTGGTAATGAAATATTTTCAATTTGACAATTTTAAACAGACTTTTGAAATAATTCAATATTTTTTAATGGATGAAAATGGAAGGATTTCGAATCCCGATCTATGCAGTAAAAAATTTTGGAATCCATTTCATTTGAATTGGTATTTTATCCATTGTAATTTTTGTGAAGAGAGACCCACAATAATTAGTCTTGGGCAGTTTATTTTTGAAAATGCATGTATAGCGAAAAACAGGCCCCACCTAAAATCGGGTCAAGTTTTAATTGTTCAAGTCGATTCTATAATAATTAGATCAGCTAAACCCTATTTAGCCACGCCAGGAGCAACTGTTCATGGACATTATGGAGAAACCCTTTCTACAGGGGATACTTTAGTTACATTTATATATGAAAAATCCAGATCTGGTGATATAACGCAGGGTCTTCCAAAAGTGGAACAAGTCTTGGAAGTACGTTCGATTGATTCAATATCGATGAACCTAGAAAAGAGAGTTGAGGGTTGGAATGAGCATATAACAAGAATTCTTGGAATTCCTTGGGGATTCTTGATTGGTGTCGAGCTAACTATAGTGCAAAGTCGTATCTCTTTGGTTAATAAGATACAAAAGGTTTACCGATCCCAGGGTGTGCAGATTCATAATAGGCATATAGAAATTATTGTACGTCAAATAACATCAAAAGTTTTAGTTTCAGAAGACGGAATGTCTAATGTTTTTTCACCCGGAGAACTAATTGGGTTGTTGCGAGCGGAACGAACGGGGCGTGCTTTGGACGAAGCAATCTGTTACCGAGCTATTTTATTGGGAATAACAAGAGCATCTCTGAATACTCAAAGTTTCATATCCGAAGCGAGTTTTCAAGAAACCGCTCGAGTCTTAGCAAAAGCTGCTCTAAGGGGTCGTATAGATTGGTTGAAGGGCCTAAAAGAAAACGTTGTTTTGGGAAGTATGATACCCGTTGGTACCGGATTCAAAGAATTAGTACATCATTCAAGGCAACATAACAACAAAAACAAAAAGCAAAATTTATTTGAGGGGAAAATCAAAAATATTTTGTTCCAACATAGAGATTTTTTTCATTCTTACATTTCAAAGAATTCCCATGATACATCAGAACAATCATTTCTAGGATTTACTGATTTCTAAGAGCGGATTCAGCCCTTTTAACTAGTTTTTAACTAGTCTGTAATTGATCCGGCCATTTAATTTGGTAAATAAGTAAGAAAAATAATAAGGAATACAAATAGAAAGGAATTAATGCCTTGGATTGTGTATCAACGGCCAATTTCCGGTAGAAGTGAAAGTTCCATCGGAACAATTATTTATTTTATTTCAGGGTACGTCGTCTCTTTTTTTTTTTTTTAAGAGAGGAAGTGTGGAGAGAAATGACAAAAAGATATTGGAACATCAATTTGGAAGAGATGATGGAAGCGGGAGTTCATTTTGGTCATGGTACTAGAAAGTGGAATCCGAGAATGGCACCTTATATCTCTGCAAAGCGTAAAGGTATTCATATTACAAATCTTACTAGAACTGCTCGCTTTTTATCAGAAGCTTGTGATTTAGTTTTTGATGCAGCAAGTGAGGAAAACCAATTTTTAATTGTTGGGACCAAAAAAAAAGCAGCTGATTCAGTAGCCCGAGCTGCAATAAGGGCTCGATGTCATTATGTTAATAAAAAATGGCTCGGTGGTATGTTAACGAATTGGTCCACGACAGAAACACGACTTCATAAGTTCCGGGATTTAAGAATGGAACAAAAATTGGGGGGGATCAACCGTCTTCCGAAAAGAGATGCAGCTATGTTGAAGAGACAATTATCGCACTTGCAAACATATCTGGGTGGAATTAAATATATGACAGGTTTACCCGATATTGTAATCATCATTGATCAGCAAGAAGAAGATACGGCTCTTCGAGAGTGTATCACTTTAGGAATTCCAACGATTTGTTTAATTGATACAAATTGTGACCCCGATCTTGCAGATATTTCGATTCCAGCGAATGATGACGCTATAGCTTCGATCCGATTAATTCTTAACAAACTAGTATTTGCTATTTGTGAGGGTCGTTCTAGATATATAAGAAAGCCTTGATTAATAATAAGATAAAATGACTTTTGGACCTCCATAGATTTTGAGAATTGCTTGTACGGGTCTGGAATGAAAAAAGAAAAATCAATGGGGATATTATGTGATTTGTTGGTATACAAAATATAAAATTCAAAAAAGCGACGATTGAATCAAAATAATTCCTTTTCAAGTTCTATTTCTGTCAGAGGGCAATATGAACGTTCTATCATGTTCCATCAACATATTCTATGCTATATCCGGTGTGGAAGTAGGCCAACATTTGTATTGGCAAATCGGGGGTTTCCAAGTGCATGCCCAGGTACTTATCACTTCTTGGATTGTAATTCTTATCTTATTAGGTTCAACCGCTATTGCTATTCGGAATCCACAAACTATTCCGACTAGCAGTCAGAATTTTTTCGAGTACATTCTTGAATTCATTCGAGACGTGAGTAAAACTCAGATTGGAGAAGAATACGGTCCTTGGGTTCCCTTTATTGGAACTCTGTTTCTGTTTATTTTTGTTTCAAATTGGTCCGGGGCTCTTTTACCTTGGAAACTTATACAGTTACCTGAAGGGGAGTTAGCTGCACCTACGAATGATATAAATACTACTGTTGCTTTAGCTTTACTCACGTCACTAGCCTATTTTTATGCGGGTCTTAGCAAAAAGGGATTGGGTTATTTTGGTAAATACATTCAACCAACTCCAATCCTTTTACCCATTAATATCTTAGAAGATTTCACAAAACCTTTATCACTTAGTTTTCGACTTTTCGGGAATATATTAGCTGATGAATTAGTAGTTGTTGTTCTTGTTTCTTTAGTACCTTCAGTGGTTCCTATACCTGTCATGTTCCTTGGATTATTTACAAGCGGTATTCAAGCTCTGATTTTTGCAACTTTAGCTGCGGCTTATATAGGAGAATCGATGGAGGGCCATCATTGACTTGTTTTTGATTTCGAAATAAGCTCTTTAACTTAGATAAAAGCAAAGTTAATATTAGGACATTGTTTGTTTTTTAAAAAATTGTAATTGCATGAGCTTAAATCAATCAAATACTAAGATTGCTATGCAATGATTCGATCTAATGAATTCGTCTATTTTTCTAGAATAATGAAATGATAAAAAAAGGAATAAAAGAGGAAAAAACTCGATTCCTAAAAAATGGGTTGGTAGGAGAGCGTGTGTTGGCCTCGTTATCTCTAATTTAATGATTATAAGTCAACTCTTGGAACTTTTTCGAAGACGTATTCTAGAATCTGAGTGACTCTAAGATAGGAATAGTAGGTTTACATTATCTAAGGCGGACTTGTATATGTGATAATGGATTAGGGATATATGACCTAAGGATAGATCTAATTTGATTTATTGCTATAAATTGAGACGGGGATTTCAATAGAAGTACTTCCCTTTCGTCTGTGACTCTGAATGAATTGAATAAGAAACGAAATCAAGAAAAAGACCGAAGAATAAAAAGAACAATTCGGGACAAAGCAACGGACGAAGTAAAGTTGTGGGACTTCACATCAGAGTTCTGAGTTACTTCGCCTGGATCAATTTTAGTGATGGAATAATTTAGTTCTAATTCATTGGTTGCTTGTATCATTAACCATTTCTTTATTTTGGTGCGAGGAACTTATAATGAATCCACTGGTTTCTGCTGCTTCCGTTATTGCTGCTGGATTAGCCGTTGGACTTGCTTCTATTGGACCTGGAGTTGGTCAGGGTACTGCTGCAGGCCAAGCTGTAGAAGGTATTGCGAGACAACCCGAGGCGGAGGGAAAAATAAGAGGTACTTTATTGCTTAGTCTGGCTTTCATGGAAGCTTTAACAATTTATGGACTAGTTGTAGCATTAGCGCTTTTATTTGCAAATCCCTTTGTTTAATCTAATCCTAGAAATCTAAAAAAAAATACATATTTTTTATTCCCCTGTCCTTCCCGTCCAAAATTTAACTCCTACAATTCCTTATTAGTTAAGCTAATGCCCAATTTCCGGGAAGGACAGATTTTGGGTGGGGGTGTTCGCATATCACCTTGCTTTTTTCCTTCCCCTTCTTAGTCCAATAGAACTGAAATGTTTCAACAAACACGAGTTATTTCCCAAGTAACATAAGTCCTAGTATCGAATTATCATTCGTAGTCGAAATTGAAAAAGTCAAATCTAGTTCTACATAGAATAGATTTTTGACGCGGTTTAGCAATAAAATACAGGGGGGGGCGAAGTGATACAAAAAGAACTCTGTTTGCCTTTTTTATTCTAGGGAGATCATATGAAAAACGTAACCGATTCTGTCGTTTATTTGGGTCACTGGTCATACGCCGGGAGTTTCGGGTTTAATACCGATATTTTAGCAACAAATCCAATAAATCTAAGTGTAGTGCTTGGTGTATTGATCTTTTTTGGAAAGAGAGTGTGTGCGAGTTGTTTTTTTTTCAAAAAAGGGGCTGGATCGGACCAGCTGCACCTTTTTATTATAACTAGAAAAAAGTGCATAATCCCACGAATTACTTCTGAATAACTTAAGAAATCATATGGAAGAAACATAGCATTTCGTGAGTTTTTGGTAAATCTATTTTTATTCTCTATGAACCAATAAAGTAGGCCCAATAGCATGGTTAAAGCAAAACCGTTTGAAATCCGGCGCAGCATGGTACTCTTTCTACCACTATGTTAATGGTTTTTATTATATATTATAATTGGAATTTTTTCGATATATAACACTCATGTCGATAAACTAATTTGAACCATTTATTGGAAAAATGGGTGTTTCACCCACTTTTTTTATCCAATGCTGACGTGATGGGATGACCTATGTATAAAATACGGTAAGAAGCTTTTTTGGATTTGAAAAAAAAAAGAAACAGCTTTGCTGACAATTACATATACATATTTTTTCTGTGGTTAGAAGAGTCCTCCGAATATTCTGGTCTTGTATTAGCGATCTGGTTCAATATTTTGAGTTTCGAATATGAACAGAAAAAGGA